GGAGTGTCCGAGTAGATACTGTTATTTTCTCTCGAACCATAATAATATTTTTTGATCAGATCATTGAATCATTTATTTCTCTTGTTTCTCTTGCTATTGAAATATCTTCCATTTTTTTTCTATACACGTCTTTTTTTCGGGGGTCTACAGCCATTATGTGGCATAGGAGTTACATCCCGTACGAAAGTTAATAGTATACCACTTCTGCGAATAGCTCGTAATGCTGCGTCTCTTCCGAGACCGGGACCTTTAATCATGACTTCTGCTCGTTGCATACCTTGATCTACTACTGCACGAATAGCATTTGCCGCTGCGGTTTGAGCAGCAAATGGTGTCCCTCTTCTTGTACCTCGGAAGCCACAAGTACCGGCAGAGGACCAAGAAACCACTCGCCCCCGTACATCTGTAACAGTCACAATGGTATTATTGAAACTTGCTTGAATATGAATAACCCCCTTTGGTATTTTACGTGTACTCTTACGTGAACCAATACGTCCACGTGAACCCTTTTTCGGTATAGCTTTTGCCATATTTTATCATCTCATAAATTTGAGTCAGAGATATATGGATATATCCATTTCATGTCAAAACAGATCCCCTATTTGTATATCAGGTCTTTAATGAGCCTTATTATCCTTGTCTTTGTTTATGTCTTGGGTTCGAACAAATTACTATAATTCGTCCCCTACGACGTATTAGTCGACACTTTTCACAAATTTTACGAACGGAAGCTCTTATTTTCATATTTGCCACTCCTTACTTTAATTTTGAATCTACTTCTTGGAAGAAAATAAGTTTCTTGAAATTTTCAATTTTTAATGGTGAAATAAATAGGGAAACACCTAATCTTTCGAATCTTTGTTGCGGAGTCGATAAATTATACGACCTCTGGTTGAATCATACCGACTTACTTCAATTTTGACTCTATCGCCTGGCAGTATCCGTATAAAACTACGTCGGATCTTTCCTGAAACATGACCTAGAATCATATCTTCATTATCTAAACGAACCCGGAACATACCGTTGGGAAGCGATTCAGTAATTAAACCTTCATGAATCCATTTTTGTTCTTTCATTCCAGGCAAAACCCCCTTGAAGTATTAACTAGTGGAGGAAGAACCCTATTAGACAACCCAGCACTTCTCTTTTCTTTTTCGCAAATAAGAAGTTTCATATTCAATTCGGATATTAGAAAGATTACCATATATAACACAAAATTTCTCCGCCTATTCTTTCTAGTCGAGCCTCTCGGTCTGTCATTATACCCCGAGATGTAGAAAGAATTACAACACCCATCCCACCTAAAATTCTAGGAATTCTTTGATAGTTAGAATAGATTCGTAGACCCGGCCGACTGATCCGTTTTAAATTTAAAAGATTTCTATAAGTGCTTTTCCTATTCCTTCTATGTCGTAGGGTTAAAACCAAAAAATATTTGTTGTTTTCTCGATGTTTTCTCACGTTTTCGATAAAACCCTCTCGTAAAAGTATTTTCACAATACTTTCGCTGATATTAGTAGATGCTACTCGAACCACGCTTTTTCTATACATATCGGCATTTCGTATAGAGGTTATTATGTCAGCAATAGTATCACTACCCATGATTAATTAAAATGATTGGTGCCTCCAAATTTGGATATAATCAACATGTTTTTCTTTTTTTTTTTTTTTACGTATTTGTTTATGAATATTAATTTTAAAAGGTATATACGTGAGACAAAATCTACTAAATGAATCTTAATCTATTTCTTTTAAATACCCTACTATAACCATATCGTGGTCTCATTTTATAATACCTCGGGAGCTAATGAAACTATTTTAGTAAAATTGAACTGTCTCAATTCTCGGGCAATCGCACCAAAAACTCGAGTTCCTTTTGGATTTCCTTCTTGATCAATCACAACTGCAGCATTGTCATCATATCGTATTATCATACCGTTGTCACGTTTAAGTTCTTTACAAGTACGTACAATTACAGCTCTGACCACTTCTGATCTTTGTAGAGGCATGTTTGGAACTGCGTCTTTGATCACAGCAACAATAACGTCACCAATACGAGCATATCGACGATTACTAGCTCCTATGATTCGAATACACATCAATTCTCGAGCCCCGCTGTTATCTGCTACATTCAAATGGGTCTGAGGTTGAATCATATCATTTTTTTTTTATCCGTTTTTACAATACAAAGGTCAAAGAAAAAAAAGAAATATTATTTGTCCAAAAAAAGAAACCTGCATCCGCTATTTTTAATTAGGGCCTATTTCTTTTTTAGCCCGAAATTATAAATTGAGCTCGTATAGGCATTTTGGACGCTGCTATTGAAATAGCCCTTCGGGCTATATTTTCTGTTACTCCACCCATTTCATAAAGAATTCGACCAGGCTTAACAACAGCTACCCAATATTCGGGAGAGCCTTTACCTGAACCCATACGTGTTTCTGCGGGTCTTACTGTAACTGGTTTATCTGGAAATATACGAACCCATATTTTTCCACCGCGACGTGCATTTCGTGTCATTGCTCGTCGACCTGCTTCTATTTGCCTAGATGTGATCCAAGCGGGTTCAAGTGCCTGAAGAGCGTATTTACCAAAACAAATAGTATTACCTCGATAAGATATTCCCTTCATTCTTCCTCTATGTTGTTTACGGAATCTGGTTCTTTTGGGGTTATAGTTGATGGTTTGTTTTGAATTCCATCTCTACTACAGAACTGGACGTGAGAGTTTCTTCTCATCCAGCTCCTCGCGAATAAAAATAAATTCAAATTAAAGATTTAGAATTCAATTAAGATATAATTTGAATTAAGATATACATGTATTTAATAAGTAATCTGCTGACTCATGGATTTCATTTAATCTAGATCAAATCTATTATTAATTTTTATATCTTGTTTGTATATATAGTATAGATAATAGATAACTAAATATATTAAATAACTTTTTTTTCTTATATTTATCTATTTTAGATTTAGAATGTTAAAAGGAATCTTTCTTGTGTTTTACTCTTTATCGTATTGGATTGACCCTAAATTTAGCAATCCAAGAAAATAAAGTTTTCGCGGGCGAATATTTACTCTTTCAATTTCTATTTCAGTTCTATCATTAAGTTCATAACTTTTCCGAATAGATTAATTGGTTTCTGGTCGGTTCCGCCATCCCGATCAATGAATCGTTCGAATTCATTTTCACTAGAATCTTTTGAATTCACAGGTTCCATCGTTCCCATCCCTTCTTACTTAATGGTTAGGTCTGAATTCTACAATGGAGCTATTAGTTCTTGAGTCAATATTCTTAGTCTTTATTGGCTCGAAGCTCTTTATTTTTTGTTCGATGAGCAGATCCTTTTAATGATGAATCCTTATTGATGCTTTATTACACAGATTTTTTATGAGATGACTCATAGACCTTACATATTGGAATTTTATATCATCCATATTCTTTTTCTTTCTTTCTTTCATCCTTCCATTTATCCATACCCTTTCTTTTTTATTTCTATTGACAACTTAGAAGCAGATTTTTTAATGAAAAAGTATTTCAGTTGCTACAACAATATGAACAATATATCATATCTTGACTGGTTCTTTGGATCCAGATAATACGAAGGGATGAGTTGGTTATTACTTCTATAGTTATTTGTTTATACTATGGGGCTGGTTACTAACCCTCAAAAAACCAACGAGTCACACACTAAGCATAGCAATTTTATCAAAAGATTAATTTAATTTTTATTAAACCCTATAGAATTATAATTGTTTGTTCATTTTTTTATTGAAGAGAAAATAAAAATAAGAAATCAATTTCTCTTTTTGTTCCATCGCCGGATAGAATGCAAAGGGAAATAAAGGTTTATTTTATTATTCCCCGTCTATAAATATCCAAATTTTGATGCCTAATACCCCATAGATAGTTCGAACTGTATAGGAACAATAATCAATTTTAGCTCGAATGGTTTGTAGTGGAACCCTACCCTCTCTGATCCATTCAACACGCGCAATTTCTTTTCCGTCGATACGTCCTGCAATTTGCACTTGAATTCCTTTTGTATCTGCTTGTTCAGTTAATTCTATAGCCTTTTTCATTGCTTTGCGAAAAGAAACTCTATTTTTTAATTGGCCGGCTATAAATTCTGCAAGAATATTAGGGTTTCCGTAAGGCTTTTCAATTCGTGTGATAGCAATGTTAAGTTTTCTATTTACAGAATTAAATTCTTTTTGTAAATTCATCTGTAATTCTTCGATTCCTCGGGGTCGACTTTCAATTAATATTTTTGGAAATCCCATATAGATTATGATTTGGATCAGATCGATTCTTTTTTGAATCTCTATACGCGCAATTCCCTCAACGCCAGAGGATGTTTTCATATTTTTTTGTACATAATTCTTGATATAATTTCTTATTTTTTGATCTTCTTGCAGACCCTCAGAATAATTTTTTGGTTGTGCGAACCAAAGGGAATGATGACCTTGGGTTGTACCAAGTCTGAAACCAATTGGATTTATTTTTTGTCCCATGTTCCCCCATTACTATTACTATACATATCATAATACGACATAGTTCTATCCTTTTTTTTCCATTTTGGTTTTTGTGACCACTTAATAGAGTCGGTATCTATATATCCACCTAAGGATATATCTTTCATTACAATAGTTATATGGCAGGTAGGTTTTTGTATGGCAAAACTACGCCCTCGAGCTCGAGGTTTTAATCTCTTCACGATACTACCTTCATTTACTTCGGCTTTACTAATGACTAAATTTGCTTCATTCGAACCCATATTGAAACTAGCATTTGCTGCTGCAGAATAAACTAATTTGAAAATGGGATAACATGCTCGATAAGGCATGAGTTCTAATATCATAAGTGTTTCTTCGTAGGAACGCCCACGAATTTGATCAATTACTCTTCGCGCTTTGTGAGCAGACATAGATATATGTTGACCTAAAGCGTATACTTCTGTTTTCATAAAGTTCGCCTCCTACTAATAAATTACTACTAAT